CTGGGTTCGAATCCTACTGAGAGATCCACTAGAGATCAGAAATTGTTGAAGAAAGAACAAGATTTGTCTTTTGTCCCTTCCAGGCGATCGGAAAATAAAGAAATAGTTAATCTATTCAAGACAATTACATATTTACAAAATACCGTCTCAATTCATCCTATTTCATCAGATCGGGGATGTGATACGGTTCTGAAGGATGAACTGGATATGGACAGTTCCAATAAGATTTCTTTCTTGAACAAAAATCCATTTTTTTATTTATTTCATCTATTCCATGATCGGAACGGGGGGGGATATACGTTACACCACGATTTTGAATTAGAAGAGAGATTTAAAGAAATGGCAGATCTATTCACTCTATCAATAACCGAGCCGGATCTGGTGTATCATAAGGGATTTGCCCTTTTTATTGATTCCTACGGATTGGATCAAAAACAATTCTTGAATGAGGTATTCAACTCCAGGGATGAATCGAAAAAGAAATCTTTATTGGTTCTACCTCCTATTTTTTATGAAGAGAATGAATCTTTTTATCGAAGGATCAGAAAAAAATGGGCCCGGATCTCCTGCGGGAATGATACTCTGAATCATAGAACTATAATGAAATATACGATCAACCAACATTTATCGAATTTGAAACAGAGTCAGAAGAAATGGTTTGATCCTCTTATTTTTCTTTCTCGAACCGAGAGATCCATGAATTGGGATCCTAATACATATAGATACAAATGGTCTAATGGGAGCAAGAATTTCCAGGAACATTTGGAACATTTCATTTCTGAGCAGAAGAGCCTTCTTTTTCAAGTTCAAGTAGTGTTCGATCGATTACGTATACGTATTAATCAATATTCGATTGATTGGTCTGAAGTTATCGACAAAAAAGATTGGTCTGAAGTTATCGACAAAAAAGATTTGTCTAAGTCACTTCCTTTCTTCTTGTCCAAGTTTCGTCGCTTTTTGTCTAAGTCACTTCCTTTCTTCTTGGACAAGTTTCTTCGCTTTTTGTCTAAGTCACTTCCTTTTTTCTTTGTAAGTTTCGGAAATATCCCCATTCATGGGTCCGAGATCCATATCTATGGATTGAAAGGTCCGAATGATCAACTCTGCAATCAGCTGTTAGAACCAATAGGTCTTCAAATCGTTCATTTGAAAAAATTGAAACCCTTCTTATTGGATGATCATGATACTTGCCAAATTTCGAAATTGTTGTTCAATAAGATACCAAAGTGGAAGATTAACTCATTCCATACTAGAAATAATCGCAGGAAATCTTTTGATAACACGGATTCCTATTTCTCAATGATATCCCACGATCGAGACAATTGGCTGAATCCCGTGAAACCATTTCATAGAAGTTCATTAATATCTGCTTTTTATAAAGCAAATCGACTTCGATTCTTGAATAATCTCCATCACTTCTGCTTCGATTGTAACAAAAGATTCCCCTTTTATGTGGAATATCTGGAAAAGGCCCGTATCAAGAATTCTGATTTTACCTATAGGCAATTCCTCAATATCTTATTCATTCGCAACAAAAGATTTTCTTTGTGCGGCGGTAAAAAAAAACATGCTTTTTTGGAGAGAGATAGTATTTCACCAATCGAGTCGCAGGTATCTAACATATTCATATCTAAAGATTTTCCACAAAGTGGTGACGAAAGGCATAACTTGTACAAATCTTTCCATTTTCCAATTCGATCCGATGATCCATTCGTTCGTAGAGCTATTTATTTGATCGCAGACGTTTTTGGAACACCTCCAATAGAGGGACAAATAGTCAATTTTGAAAGAACTTATTGTCAACCTCTTTCGGATATGAATCTATCTGATTCAGAAGGGAAGAACTTGCATCAGTATCTCAATTTCAATTCAAACATGGGTTTGACTCACACTTCATGTTCTGAGAAATCTTTCTCATCCAAAAAGAGGAAAAAAGCCGAAAAGAGGAAAAAAAGGGGTATTTATCTAAAGAGATGGGTTGAAAAAGCGCGGATGTATAGAACCTTTCAACGAGAGAGTGCTCTTTCAATTCTCTCAAAAAGATGGAATCTACTCCAAATATATCTACCAGGGTTCTTTACTTTGACAGGGTACAAATATATAAATTGGATAGTTTTAGATACCTTTTCAGACCTATTATCGATACTAATTAGAAGTATAAAAAAATGGGTATCCATTTTTCGGGCATCCATTTATTATGAGATTATAGGTGGATTATGGCGAATTCTTCAGAAAAAATTGTATCCTCGGAATCTGATACGTAAGATTTCGAGTAAGTGTTTATATAATCTTCTTCTGTCCGAAGCAATTTTTCATCGAAATAATGAGTCACCATTGATATCGACACATCTGAGATCGCCAAATGTTCAAGAGTTATTCTATTTAATCTTTTTCCTTCTTCTTGTTGCAGGATATCTCGTTTATACACATCTTTTCGTTTTTTCCCGAGCCTATAGTGAGTTCCAGACAGAGTTCGAAAAGATCAAATTTTTGATGATTCCATCATACAGAATTGAGTTGCAAAAACTTCTGGATAGGTATCCTCCATCTCAACTGCATTCTTTCGGGTTAAAGGATCTCTTTCTAGTTGCTCTGGAACAATTAGGAGATTTTCTAGAAGAAATACGGGCTTACGGGGTAAAATCAATATGGAAGAAGAAATTTAGGAATAGCAATCTCATCGATCTCATAAGTATCATACCAGCAAATCCCATCAATCGAATCGCTTTTTCAAGAAATACGAGACATCTAAGTCATACAAGTAAAGAGATTTATTCATCGATAACAAAAAGAAAAAGGTTGAATGATTCTTTTTTTTATGATAAAATAGAATTCTTGATCGCGATCGAAGAGTTCATTGATGGGAAAGTAAGAGATTTCTTGGTTCAGCTCCCCACCTTAACCTTAACGAGAGAAAAAGGGATTGATCAAATTCTATTGAGTCTGACTCATAGTGATCGTTTATCAAAGAATGACTCTGCTTATCAAATGGTTGAAGAGCCGGGAGAAATTTACTTACGATACTTAGTTGACATTCATAAAACGTATCTACTGAATTATAAGTTCAACACATCCTGTTTAGCAGAAAGACGGATATTCCTTGCTCATTCTCAGACAACCACTTATTCACAAACCCCGTGGGGGGCGAATAGTTTGCATTTCCCATCTCATGGAAAACCCTTTTCGCTCCGTTTAGACCTATCCCCCTCTAGCGGTGTTTTATTGATAGGTTCTATAGGAGTTGGACGATCCCATTTGGTCAAATACCTAGCAACAAGGTCCTATGTTCCTCTCATTACAATATTTCAGAACAAGAAAATAACGAGCACCCTTGCATTTTTTGATGATCTTGACGATGACGAGGAAGATGAACTTGAAGATGAGGATTACGAGTATCTTGAGGATGGGGTAGAGATTGATGATATTGAGGATAGTGACTATATTGAGGATAGTGACGATTTTGATATGAGTGACTTTACTAGGGAGATGCAGTTTATTGTAGATGAGAATCTGCCCGATATATGTTATCTGGAGCCAGCTATTGTGCTGACGGAACTAGACCAATTATATTCCCGCGCTTACTTCGAATGTGCAAAAGCAATGTCTCCTTGCATAATATGGATTCCAGACATTCATGATCTGAGGAAGGAGGAGTTGAATTACTTATCCTGCGGTCTATTAGTGAACTTTCTGTCTCAAAGAGATTCCACTAGAAATATTCTTGTTATTGCTTCGACTCATATTCCCCAAAAAGTGGATCCCGCTCTAATAGGTCCGAATAAATTAAATACATGCATTAAGGTGCGAAGGCTTCTTATTCCAGAACAACGAAAGCTTTTTTTCACTCTTTCATATACTAGGGGATTTCACTTGGAAAAGAAAATGTTCCATACTAATGGATCCTGGTCCATGCCCCTGGGTCCCAATGTACGAAGTCTTGTAGCACTTACCAATGAGGTCCTATCGATTAGTATTGCACAGAAGAAAGCAATTCTAGACAATAATCTGATTAAATTGGCTTTTGATAGACAAACTTGGGATTTTCGAGCCCAGGTAAGACCGGTTCCGGAGCATGGGATCATTTTCTATCAGATAGGAAGGGCTGTTGCACAAACAGTATTTCTAAATAATAGCCTCATAGATCCTATATCTATCTATGTGAAGCAAAATTTGTGTAAGGAATGGGATCCTTATTTGTACAAATGGTACTTCGAACTTGGAACGAGCATGAAGAGATTAACAATACTTCTTTATCTTTTGAGTTGTTCTGCCGGATCGGTTGCTCAAGGCCTTTGGTCTCTACCCGATGAAAAAAATAGGATCGCTTATTATGAACTTGTTGAGAATGATTCTGAGCTAGTTCATGGCCTATTAGAAGTAGAAAGCGCTCTGGTGGGATCCTTACGGCCAGAAAAAGATTGCAGTCAGTTTGATAATGGTCCAGTGACATTGCTCTTTCGGCCCGAACCAAGGAGTCCCTTCGATATGATGCAAAATGGATTGAGTTCTATCTTTGGTAAGAGATTTTTCTCTGACTCTGAAGAAAAAGAAGCAAAATACGAATTGCGGTTTGAAGGAGAGGCCGAAGAACTCGACCCGCAATACATAGTGGAGGAGTTATTCAATCACATAGTTTGGGCTCCTAGAATATGGCGCCCTTGGAACTTTCTATTTGATTGGATCGAAAGGCCCAATGAATTGGGATTTCCCTATTGGGCTGAGGACAAGCAGAGCATTTATGATGAAGAGGCCGAGCTTGATGATGAAGAGGCTGAGCTTTATGGTTATATGCTTTATGATTCTGATGAAGAGGCTGAGCTTTATGATGAAGAGGGTGAGCTTCAAGAGCAAGAGGCTTGGCTTGAAGAGCAAGAGGATGTGTTTCAAGAACAAAAGGATGTGTTTCAAAAGAAAAAAAAAAATGATGAGGATCGGTGGCTTGAAGAGCAAAAGAAGCAGCTAGCCGAAGAAAACAAACGAGCCCAAGAAAACAAAAAAGA